AGTAATTTGCCTGATTTAAAGGATTATCTTGATAGGATAAAATAAATAATTTTTAAAATTATATTTACTATTTAATTTAATTTTTTATAAAAATTTCTATATTTATTAAAATTTTATTTAATTTATTTATAAAACAAAACAGATTTAATAATATAATTAATATAATAAAAATAAATATTTTTAAATATTTGTTAATTTTATTTAAAAAAATATTTAAATTTAAATAAATTTATTTATAGTTTTTTTTTTTTCTATAATTAAATTTTATTTAAAAATTTATATTATTAAATATTAATAAAATTTTTAAAAATATAAATTTATATTTTTATATTTTTATTTCTATTATATTCTAATTAATATTTTTATACATTTAAATTATATTATATATTATTAAATATAATATGTAATATATACTACACATATATATTATTACAGATATTTTTATAAAATAATTAAATAAAAAATTTAAAATTAAAATAAAATTTTATTTTAATTTTTCTTAAGCTATCTTTTTCAAAAAGATAAGCTAAGTTAAGCTACTAGGTTCATACCCTATTTATAAAGAAGTTCTCTTTTCTTTTTATTTATTATTAAATTTTTAAAAATCTAATAATTAATTTTAAAAAATATAGAAAAGTAACTAAAAATTTATTAAATAAAATATCTTTATTATAATTTTTATTTAAATAATTAATAATAAAAAATAATATATTTAATAGAGTTAAACTATTTCAAAAAGAATCAAAATCTTTTATGCATCATACATTAAAATATAAGTAAATAAAATAAAAAAAATTTAATATACTAATAAATATAATTATTTTTACTTAATTTTTAATAATTCTTTTAAATTATTATTTTTTTTTAATTTATTTTTTAGTTCAATAATTTCTATTTCTTCAATGTCATGATTTAATTCTTGAATAGGATTAGAAATTAATTTACTTTCTTTTATTGTTTTAACCCTCAAGTCCAATAATTTATTTTCTACAGAAACTTCGATTAAATATTTTTTAATCCAAGCTTTAGCTTCAAATATTCTATTATTTTCTATTATTTTACTTTCATTTTTTTTAATAAAATTTAATTTTTTATACATAAATTTTATAAATTTAATTATAATTACTACTTTAATAATAAAAATAGGTGTTGCCCCATTTCATTTATGATTTATTCAAATTAGAGAAACTTTAAATTGAATTAATAATTTAATTCTTATAACATGACAAAAAATTGCTCCCTTAATTTTAATTTCTTACTGTTCAAACTTTTTTATTTTCATTATTTTAGCTATATACACAATTTTAATCGGAACAATTGGAGGATTAAATCAAATTTCTTTACGTAAACTTATGGCTTATTCGTCAATTAATCACTTAGGGTGAATAATTTTAGGGATAATAATAAATATAAATAGATTTAAATTATATTTTTTTATTTATTCAATTATATCTATAAGAGTAATATTCATATTTAATTTTTTCAAAATTTTTTTAATTAAACAATTTTTTAATAAAACAATATCAATGTATATAAAATTTTTTTTAAATTTTTCTATTCTTTCACTAGCAGGTTTACCCCCATTAATTGGATTCTTCCCAAAATGAATTATTATTGAAACCTTAATTAAATCAAATTTTCTATTCCTAACATTATATATTTGTTTTTTTAGATTATTTTCAATTTTTTTTTACATTCGAATTATATTTAATTTATTATTTTTAAATCATTTTGAAATAAAAAATTATTTTAAAAAAATTAATATTTTTTCTTTATATTTTTTATTTTTTTATTCTTTAATTTTAATTTTTTCATTATTTGGAATTTTTTTTATAAATTTTTTAATTTCTTTTTAATATATTTTATTATATTTTTGGATATTTAAAATTTATGTAAAAATCTTTAAAACTTTAAGTTAATTTAAACTATTAACCTTCAAAGTTAAAATTAAAATTTTAAAATTTTAAGTTTTAAATAAAATTATTTTTTAAAATATTTTAATAACAATATAATATTATTCCTTTAGATTTGCAATCTAATGTCATTATTTTATGACTATAAAATAAAAATTTTTAAAATAAATATTATAAAATAAAAATAAAAATGATTAAAAAGAATTTTTTTTCTTATTTATAGATTTACAATCTATTACTTTTATCAGCCATTTAATCAATTTTTAAAATAATTCATTTAAAAAATGCAACAATGACTATTTTCAACAAACCATAAAGATATCGGTACTTTATATTTTATTTTTGGAGCTTGATCCGGAATAATTGGGACTGCATTAAGAATATTAATTCGCTTAGAATTAAGACATCCAGGTTCATTAATTGGTAACGATCAAATTTTTAATGTAATTGTTACTGCCCATGCTTTTATTATAATTTTTTTTATAGTTATACCAATTTTAATTGGAGGATTCGGAAATTGACTTGTTCCATTAATACTTGGAGCCCCAGATATAGCGTTTCCTCGAATAAATAATATAAGATTTTGACTATTACCCCCATCTTTAACAATATTAATTTCTAGAGCAATTGTAGAAAATGGTGCGGGTACAGGTTGAACAGTATATCCCCCTCTTTCTAATTCTATTGCCCATAGAGGAGCCTCAGTGGATTTAGCAATTTTCTCTTTACATTTAGCAGGAATTTCCTCTATTTTAGGATCTGTAAATTTTATCTCCACTATCATAAATATGCGATCAAAAAATTTAAATTTAGATCGTATACCTTTATTTGTTTGATCAATTTTAATCACTACAATCTTATTACTTCTTTCTCTTCCAGTTTTAGCAGGAGCTATCACTATACTATTAACAGATCGAAATTTAAACACTAGATTCTTTGACCCTAGAGGAGGAGGAGACCCTATTTTATACCAACATTTATTCTGATTCTTTGGCCACCCTGAAGTCTATATTTTAATTTTACCAGGATTTGGAATAATTTCTCATATCATTAGTCAAGAAAGAGGAAAAAAGGAAACTTTTGGGACTTTAGGAATAATTTATGCTATATTAGCAATTGGTTTATTAGGATTTATTGTTTGAGCCCATCATATATTTACAGTTGGAATAGATGTTGATACTCGAGCTTATTTCACATCCGCAACTATAATTATTGCTGTTCCTACAGGAATTAAAATTTTTAGTTGAATGACTACTTTCCATGGAACACAAATTAATTTCTCTCCTTCTACTTTATGATCTTTAGGATTCGTTTTCTTATTTACAGTTGGAGGAATTACAGGTATTATTCTTTCAAATTCTTCAATTGATATCGTTTTACACGATACTTACTATGTCGTAGCTCATTTTCATTATGTTTTATCTATAGGAGCTGTATTTACGATTATAGCTGGATTTATTCATTGGTTTCCTCTTTTAACTGGATTAACATTAAATAATAAATGACTAAAAACTCAGTTTACAATTATATTTTTAGGAGTTAATTTAACTTTTTTTCCTCAACATTTTTTAGGTCTAAGAGGAATACCCCGACGATACTCTGATTATCCAGATTCATTTACATCATGAAATATTATCTCAACCCTAGGATCTACAATTTCTATAATTGGAACATTTTTTTTTCTTTTTATTATTTGAGAAAGATTTACATCTAAACGATTAATTCTTAATTCCATTCAATTTAATTCTTCTATTGAATGAATACAAAAATTTCCCCCTTCAGAACACTGTTATAATGAATTACCAATTTTAACAAATTAAATTATTTTTTAATAATAAATTTACGATAAAATTATTAAAAATTTAATTTTCTAATATGGCAGAAAAGTGCAATGAATTTAAGCTTCAAATATAAAAATAATTTTTATTTTTTATTAGAAAAATGTCAACATGATCAAATTTAAATCTTCAAAACAGAAACTCTCCAATGATGGAACAATTATCATTTTTTCATGACCACGCTTTATTAATTTTAATTTTAATTACAAGTTTCATTACTTACATATTTTTATTAATATTCTTTAATAAATTTATTAATCGAAACTTACTACATAGTCAAATAATTGAAATAATTTGAACTATTTTACCTATTTTTATTCTACTTTTTATTGCTTTCCCTTCTCTTCGAATTTTATACATAATAGACGAAATTAATAACCCAATAATTTCTATCAAATCAATTGGACACCAATGATACTGGTCTTATGAATATTCAGATTTCCCGATAATTGAATTTGATTCATATATAATTCCTTCTAAAGAATTAAAATCCTTCCATTTTCGTCTTCTAGAAGTAGATAACCGTTTAATCTTACCTATTAAAAGACAAATTCGAATTTTAATTACTTCTACAGATGTAATTCATTCTTGAACAGTTCCTTGTTTAGGGATTAAGGTAGACGGATCACCCGGACGATTGAACCAAACAAATTTTTATATTAATCGGCCAGGTATTTTTTTTGGCCAATGTTCCGAAATTTGTGGAATAAACCATAGTTTTATACCAATTATTGTAGAAAGAATTCCTATAAATAAATTTTTAAATTGATTAAAAAAATAACTTTAAACAAATTATATAACAAAATTTCTATTAAATTTAATTCATTAGATGACTGAAAGTAAGTAATGGTCTCTTAAACCAAAATATAGTAAAATTAACAAATTACTTCTAATGAAAAAAATTAGTTAATTTTCTATAACATTAGTTTGTCAAACTAAAATAATTTATTTTAAATATTTTTTTATTCCTCAAATAGCCCCTATACTTTGATTTCTATTAATATTATTTTTTCTTATTATTTTTATCATTTTTAGTTCAATTATTTATCATAATAATTTTAACTATTACTCATCACTTTCCAAATAAAACCTTACTAAAAATAAATTTTATTTAAAAATAATTTTATGATATGTAACTTATTTTCAATTTTTGACCCTACAACAAATTTCATAAATTTATCATTAAATTGATTTAGAACAATATTAGGAATTTTATTTTTACCCTACTCTTTTTGATTAATTCCTTCCCGAATAAATATCTTTTGAAACAAAATTTTTAATACATTACATCTTGAATTTAAAACATTAATTGGAAAATATAGATTTAAAGGATCTACTTTTATTGCTATTACTCTTTTTTCATTTATTTTATTTAATAATTTTTTAGGATTATTTCCTTACATTTTTACAAGAAGTAGCCACTTATCTTTTACTTTAACTTTAGCACTTCCATTATGATTTAGATTTATATTTTTTGGATGATTAACAAATACAAATCATATATTTGCCCACTTAGTTCCTCAAAGTACCCCCGCTCTTCTTATACCTTTTATAGTAATAATTGAAAGAATTAGTAATATTATTCGCCCTATTACTCTTTCTGTTCGGTTAACTGCCAATATAATTGCCGGTCATTTATTATTAACTTTATTAAGAAATACAAGAAATAATTTTAATAATTATTTATTATGAATTTTAATTTTTAGCCAATTATTATTATTAACATTAGAAACAGCTGTTTCAATTATCCAAGCTTATGTTTTTACTATTTTATCAACACTATATTCAAGTGAAATCATTTAATTTTTTTTTATTTTAATTCCAAAAAACAAACTTTAATAAAGTAATAAATAATAATAAAAATGATAATACATAGAAATCACCCCTTTCATTTAGTAAATTATAGCCCTTGACCTTTAACTGGAGCGATTGGAGCATTAACTTTAACTGCCGGATTAACAAAATGATTTCATCAATTTAATAGAAATTTATTTATTTTAGGAAATTTAATTACAATTTTAACTATATTTCAATGATGACGAGATATTTCACGAGAAGGAACTCTTCAAGGACTTCACACTATTCAGGTTGTTAAAGGGTTACAATGAGGTATAATTTTATTTATCGTCTCAGAAATTTTTTTTTTTATTAGTTTTTTTTGAGCTTTTTTTCATAATAGTCTTTCTCCAACAATTGAATTAGGAAAAATTTGACCACCTGTTTCAATTATTCCATTTAACCCCTTTCAAATTCCTTTATTGAATACTTTAATTTTATTATCGTCAGGAGTAACTGTAACCTGAGCTCATCACAGCTTAATAGAAAATAATCATAGTCAAACTCTTCAAAGATTAATTTTTACTATTATTTTAGGTATTTATTTTACTATTCTTCAAGCTTATGAATATTTAGAAGCCTCTTTTTCAATTTCTGATTCAGTTTATGGATCTACATTCTTTATGGCAACAGGATTTCATGGGATTCATGTAATTATTGGAACATCCTTTTTATTAGTATGTCTAATTCGTCACTTAAATAATAATTTTTCAAAAAATCACCATTTTGGATTTGAAGCAGCAGCCTGATATTGACATTTTGTTGATGTTGTTTGATTATTCCTTTTCATTTCAATTTATTGATGAGGAGGCGCTTAAAATTCTAAATAAATAATTACATAAAAATAATAAATATAAATATATTAAATAATAAATATTATTTTAACTTTTAATTTAAAATTTAATTAAACAATAAAATTATTTATATAGTATAAAAATTATATTTGACTTCCAATCAAAAGATTTAATTAAAATTTTAATATAAATAATTTTTTTATTTATAATTTCAACTTTAACATTTTTTATTTGTTTTTTACTTATATTTATTTCTTCATTATTAATAAAAAAAAAATCTATAAATCGAGAAAATTTAACACCTTTTGAATGTGGGTTTAATTCTATAAATTCAGCCCGTTTACCTTTCTCTATTAAATTTTTTTTAATTGCAATTATTTTTTTAATTTTTGATGTTGAAATTACAATAATTTTACCATTAATTTTAACAATAAAATATTCAAACTTATTTATATGAACAATTACAAATTTCACTTTTTTATTAATCTTAATTATTGGTTTATTATTAGAATGATACCAAGGTTCTTTAACTTGACTAAATTAAACATATTTTTATTAATAATTATATTTATAAAATTAAAAATATAGTTAACTATAACATTTGATTTGCAATCAAAAAGTATTAATTTTTTAATTATTTTTATATTTTTTATAAATTCAATAAAATAAGAAATAAAATTTTATAATTAGTTTCGACCTAATATTTGATATTAAAAATATCCTTATTTTTATTAATTAAAACCAAATAGAGGTATATCACTGTTAATGATAAAATTGAATTAAATTTTAAATTCTAATTAAAGAAATATGATTGTTCAAAATAAAGCTGCTAACTTTAATTTTTAATGGTTTAATTCCATTTATATTTCTTTCTTTTAAATTTAAATATAGTTAAATAAATTAAATATAAATTTTATATAGTTTAAAAAAAACATTATATTTTCATTATAAAAATAAAAAATTAATTTTTTATAAAATAAATATTTTTAAATATTGATTTGATTAAATTATTCAAATTATTTTATTTAAAAATAAAAATTATTTCCTTAGTTGCTTCAAAACTATACTCTAATTATATGAGCTATTTAAATTAAAAGTAAATTTATTTTAAAAAATAAAAATAAATAAAATTATTAAAAAAAAAAAAAAAATTATCATAATCTTTAAAATTCTTTGTTGAAAGAAATACAAAAAATTTCTTCACTTTAAAAAATAACTATATTTTTGTTGAATTCCGAAAAATTCAAATCAACCAAAATCAAATAAATTTATTAATTTTCACCCTAAATTTAAAGGATAAAAAGTGACCCCAGAAGTAGAAATTATAGGTAAAAATCATATAAAATTAAAAAAAAAAGAATAATAATAATAAGATAAAGATTTATTTAAAAATCATAAATTTTCAATAGAAAAAAACCCTCCAAATAATCCCCCTAAAACACAAATTATTAAAACAAGAATTTTATTAAAAAAAATTAATGAAATTATAAAAGAAAAAGGAAAAATTAATCAATTTAATGCAGACCCTATAAAAATAACAAAAATTAATAAAACAAAAATTATTTTTGACATAATTTTTCTATTTTCATTAACATTATTTAAACTTATAATTATTCTTGATATAATAAATAAATAATAAAATAAACGAAAAGAATATCTAACAGTTAAACCAACAGAAAAAAAAAAAAAAAAAAAAACAAATAAATTTATTCATGAAATCAATACTATTTCCATAATTAAATCTTTAGAATAAAATCCGGCTAAAAAAGGAAATCCACATAAAGCTAAATTAGCAATATTTATACAAGAAATAGTAAAAGGTATAAAATTAATTAATTCTCCTATATTTCGGATATCTTGAACATTGCCTAAATTATGAATAATAACTCCGGCTCTTATAAATAATATAGCCTTAAATAAAGCGTGAGTCAGTAAATGAAAAAAGGCTAATTTTATAAATCCTAAACTTAAAATACCCATTATTAACCCTAATTGTCTTAATGTAGATAAAGCAATAATTTTTTTTAAATCAAATTCAAAGTTAGCCCCTATACCTGATATAAATATTGTTAATCTAGAAATTAATAATAAAAAATTTCTCAGTTTTCTGTCACAGAACAATAAATTAAACCGAATAATTAGGTATACCCCAGCTGTTACTAAAGTAGAAGAATGAACTAAAGCAGAAACCGGGGTAGGGGCTGCTATTGCAGCGGGTAATCAAGAAGAGAAAGGAATTTGTGCTCTTTTAGTTATTGCGGCAAAAACTACAAATCCACAAATAATTTGTATATCAAAATTATTTTTTATTAACTCTAAATAGAATAAAAAATTTCATCTCCCAAAATTTAATATTCAAGCAATTGCTAATAATAAAGCAACATCTCCTAATCGATTGGATAACGCAGTTAATATTCCAGCATTATAAGATTTTACATTTTGATAATAAATAACGAGACAATAAGAAACTAGTCCTAAACCATCTCACCCTAAAAGAATTCTAATTAAATTTGGTCTTAGAATTATTATTATTATTGATATTACAAATAATATTACAGTGAAAATAAAACGGTTTAAGTTATTGTCGCCATATATATAATCCTTTCTATAATAAATTACTAAAGATGAAATAAAAAGAACAAATGATATAAACAATAATCTAATCCAATCAAAAATAAAAACCATGAAAATTATGTTTCTATTAAATCTGAAAATTTCCCATTCTAAAAAATAAATTAAATCAAAAAATAAAAACCAAAGACCAGAAAAAAATAAAATAATACTAAAAATTAAAAAAATTAAAAAAAATAATAAACAAATTGAAACTATTCCCATAATTTAAAATAACAAAATTATTATATCCTTGACACCACAAATCAAAATTTTTATTAAACTATTTAAATAAAATTACATAAACAAAAAAAAATCAAATTTTTTTTGTTTTTATCAAAAATAAATTTAATATTTTTTTTGTAAAATTTTTAGATAAAAACAATTTTAAAAATAAAAAAGCTCATTTTTAATTATTAATTTTTTACATATTAATATTATATATAAATATAATAATATTAAAAAAAAATTATTAATTCACTTTTTAAAATTAAAAAATTTATAGGAAATCAATGTAAAAATAAAATTAAATATTCTCGCACATTACAACAAAAAAATCTATAACTTAAAGAATTATATTTCCCATGTTGACAAAAAGAAAATAAATACAAAGAATAACAAGCAGAAAAAAAAGACATAACTATCAAAAATAATATTAAATATTTAGATCAATTTAAAATTCCTATTAATAAACCAACTTCTCCTATTAAATTTAAAGTAGGAGGGGCAGCCATATTTCCAATACAAAATAAAAATCATCACAAAGTTATTCTTGGCATAAAACTTATTAATCCCTTATTAATTATTATTCTTCGACTATTTAATCGTTCATAACAGACATTTACTAAAAAAAATAAACCTGAAGAACATAAACCATGAGCAATCATTAAACAAAAAGAAAACCCCCAACCTAAAAAATACATTATTATAATCCCAGAAATTACAAATCTTATATGAGCAACTGAAGAATAAGCTACTAAAGATTTTAAATCAATTTGACGTAAACAAATTATTCTAATTATTCTACCACCCAATAAACTAAAAATAATAAAAAAAAAATTATATTTTATTATATAATCTAAAATTAAGAAAGCCACCCGAATTAGACCATACCCCCCTAATTTAAGTAAAACTCCGGCTAAAATTATTGACCCCGCAACAGGAGCCTCAACATGAGCCTTTGGTAATCAAACATGAACCATAAATATAGGTAATTTAACTAAAAAAGCAAAAATAAAAAAAAAAAAAAAAAAAAAATTTATTGTATCAATTTTTTTATTCAAAAATAAAATATTTAATCTAAAAAAAAATTCTCTTCTATAAACAAAAAATAAACAAAATAATAAAGGTAAAGAAGCAAATAATGTATAAAATAATAAATATAAACCAGCTTGAATTCGTTCAGGCTGAAACCCCCAACCAAAAATTATAAAAATCACTGGAATTAAAGTAGACTCAAATCAAAAATAAAACAAAAATATATTTAATATACTAAACGTAATTACTAAAAATATTAACAAAATTAAGATTAAGAATAAATAATATTTTAAATATAAATTTATTTTAAAAATTATAAATCTCGATATTACTATTAATCTACAAATTCAAATTCTTAAAAAAATAAAAATTAAAGATATTAAATCTAAACCTATATTAAAACTTAAATTAAATATAAACAAATTAATATTTACAAAAAATAAAAGAAAAAAAGAAACAAAAATAATTTTTTGTAAATTTCAAAAAATATTTTTATTTTTTAAAAAAAATAAAAAAAAAGAAAAACAAAAAAATATTATGAATTTTAACATTTACAGAATAAATTACAAAAAATTAATATAATAAAAATTAATAATATTCCATTAAAATTAAATAAATTAATTCAATTAAAATAAAAATTTTAAAATTTTTATTAAATTATTTAAATTATAATTTATAACAAATTTAAAATATTTTTTATTTTAAATTAAAATTAAATTAATAAAGAAAAATTTAAAAAATTATCATTTCCAAAATTACGAATTATTTTTACTAAAATTGATAAACCTAAAACCCCTTCACAAACAGAGAATACTAAATAATATAAACAATAATAATATTCAAAATTATAAAAATTTAAAAAAAAAAAAAAAAAAAAAAATAAAATTAATACAATAAATTCCAAACTAATAAGAACAGTTAAAAAATGTTTATAAAAATTTAAAAAAGAAAAAATTGAAAATAAAAATAAAAAAATAAAAATTAATTCTATTAACATTATTAAAAATTTAAATAGTTTAAATTAAAAACATTGATTTTGTAAGTCAAAAATAAAGAAATAACTTTTTTAAATAATTCAGAAAAAATTAAATTAAATTATCTTTAATTCCCAAAACTAATATTTTACAATAAACTATTTTCTGAAAATATTTTACAATTTTTTTTTTTTTTAATTTTAATTTCTTCAATATTTTTTTTATGATTAAAACACCCCATATCAATAAATACAAATTTAATAATCCAAGCATTTTTAATTACTATTTTTTCAGGTTTATTAATTAAATCCTTTTGATTTTCATACTCATTATTTTTAATTTTTTTAGGAGGAATATTAATTTTATTTATATATATAACAACTGTAGCATCTAACGAAAAATTTTCCTTTAAAAGAAAAAACTTATTTATAAATTCTTACATTATTTTTTCTCCATTAATTTTAAGAATTTTAATTTTTTTATTATTTATAATTAAAAATCCAAATTTTTTAATTAATTTAACTTTAAATTTTGAAACAATAGAATTTAATCAATATATAAATTTAATGCAAGATAATAATTTAATATTAAATAAATTTTACAATTTTCCAATAAACTTTTTAGCAATTATTTTAATATTTTATTTATTATTTACTCTAATTGCTTCAGTAAAAATTTCTAGACTAAACCAAAGTACAATACGAAAAATTTTTTAAATAAATTTTACAAAAAATTTTTATTAAATAAAAAAAAAATTATCTGATTTAATTAATTCAATTTTTAAACTCAAAATTTTAATGATAAAACCTATACGAAAAAATCACCCCTTACTAAAAATCTTAAATAATGCATTAATTGACTTACCCGCTCCATCAAATATTTCTTCTTGATGAAATTTTGGGTCATTATTAGGTGTATGTTTAACAATTCAAATTATTACTGGACTTTTTTTAACAATGCACTATTCAGCTAACACATTAATTGCTTTTGATTCAGTTAATCATATCTGTCGAAATGTAAATTATGGGTGACTAATTCGAACTTTACATGCTAATGGAGCTTCTTTTTTCTTTATCTGTATTTATTTACACATTGGACGAGGAATCTATTATCAATCATTTAAATTTTTTACTACTTGAATAGTAGGTGTAATTTTACTTTTTTTAACTATAGGAACAGCTTTTATAGGATATGTATTACCGTGAGGTCAAATATCATTTTGAGGTGCTACAGTAATTACTAATTTACTTTCAGCCATCCCGTATCTTGGAATAGATTTAGTTCAATGATTATGAGGAGGATTTGCTATTGATAACGCTACATTAACCCGATTTTATTCTTTCCATTTTTTATTACCTTTTATTATTTTAGCTATAACTATAATTCACCTTATATTTTTACATCAAACAGGATCAAATAACCCCCTAGGAATTAACAGAAACTATGATAAAATTCCATTTCATCCCTTTTACTCTTTTAAAGATATTTTTGGATTTATACTTTTATTATTTTTTATAACAATTATTTGTTTATTATTTCCTTACAATTTAGGTGATCCAGACAATTTTCTACCAGCTAATCCTTTAAGCACCCCTCCCCATATTCAACCGGAATGATATTTTTTATTTGCTTATGCCATTCTTCGTTCTATTCCTAATAAATTAGGAGGAGTTATTGCTTTAGTAATATCAATTGCAATTCTATTTACATTACCTTTTTCAATTTCTAGAATAAATCTTCAAAACAACATATTTACTTTTATTAATCAAATATTTTTTTGAATTATAGTAATTACAGTAATTTTATTAACATGAATTGGAGCTCGCCCCGTAGAAATTCCATATATTTTTACTGGTCAATTACTGACTTTAATTTATTTTTCTTATTTTATCTTAAACCCTGCCATTCAATTTATAAGAGAATATAAATTAACCTAAATTATTTAAAATTTTTATTTTAATTATTAAATTATTTTTATTAAAATAATATTATAAAAAAATAAAATTTTTTATTAATATAATAAATAGTTAATGAACTTGAATAAGTATATGTTTTGAAAACATAATATAGAAATATAATTTTCTATTAACTTTATTACTAAATTTAATTATTAAAAAATAAAAATTATTAAACTAATATGGTAAACTAAAAAATTTAATCTTAAAGGTAATAAAATTTTTCAAGTTAAATTTATTAACTTATCATAACGAAAACGCGGGAAAGACGCCCGAAATCACAAAAAATGCAAAGCCACGCATAAAATTCAAATAAAAAAAAAAAAATTTATTATATCTATCCCCCCAAAAAATAATAAAACATATAAAACTCTTATAAATAAAATACTTGAATACTCAGCTATAAAAATTAAAGCAAATCCCCCAGATCCGTACTCAATATTAAACCCAGAAACTAATTCAGATTCCCCTTCTGCAAAATCAAAAGGAGTTCGGTTAGTTTCGGCTAATATAACAATTCCCCATATATTTCTTAGAGGATTTAACAATACTATAAAAGGTAACCACTTCTGATAATCTAATAATTCTAATAAATTTATTCTATTAACAAAAATTAATACACTCAACAATATAATAATTAAAGTAACTTCATAAGAAATAATCTGAGCAATTGCCCGTAAAGCCCCTAATATTCTGTATATAGAATTAGAAGCCCACCCAGATAATAAAATTGGATAAACCCCAAATCTTAAACAACATAAAAAAAATAACACCCCTAAATTAAAAGAATAAGTTTTTATAAAAAAAGGAAAACAAAATCAAATAATTAAAGAAATAAATAAAGAAAAAACAGGTGAACAATAGTAAATAAATTTATTAGCTCTAAAAATAAACACATGTTCCTTTGTAAACAGTTTAATAGCGTCACAAAATGGTTGAAGAAGACCAAAATAACCTATTTTATTTGGCCCTTTACGAAATTGTATAAACCCTAAAACTTTTCGTTCCAATAAAGTAAAAAAGGCCACACTTACTAAAACACAAACAATTAATAAGATTCTACTTATAAATATTATAAAATAATCAATTATTATTATTATTTTTATCATTTTTAATATTATAAAACTATATTAATATACAATATAAATGAAAATAAATGTAACTGTTTATTAAAAATTAAAATTTTAATAAAAAATTTAATTAAAAAAAAATTTTACTAATTTAATTTTTTTATCTATTAATTTTTAAATTACTAAAATTTATTACTAAAGTAATTACAATTTTAATCAAAAATAGTAATTTTAAAATATTATCTATATAATAATTTAAATAATATAATGACATTTTTATTATCAAAAAATTTATTAAAATAATAAAATTTAGTAATATTTTTAAACAATTGTAAAAAAATAAAATAAACTGTTAAATTTTAATTAACTTAATTTTAAATTTAAAATTAAATTATATAAAAACCTCAAAAATTTAATTATACACAATTTTATTTTTATTTTTATAAAACTATTTATATATTATTTAAAATTTTTTACAAAATTATATATATATTTATATATAATATAGGCATATTATCCATTACTTTTTTACTATTTATAAAAAAATTTTTATATATTTAAATTCTAAACTTAATGCACTTTATCTGCCAAAATAGTTAAACATAATTTGTAATAAAAATTATTTTTTTTTACAAAAAATTTAAAAAAATTAATTATTTTTATAAATTTTATTTTATTTAAATTAATATTATTCATTAAATTAATTAAACAAATTTATTATATTAATTCCTTTCGTACTAAAATATAAAATAATAAAAAAAAATAAAAACCAACCTGGCTTAAACCGGTTTGAACTCAGATCATGTAAGATTTTATAAGTCGAACAGACTAAAAATTTAAACTTCTACACCTAAATTTATTTCTTAATCCAACATCGAGGTCGCAAACTTTTCTATCAATTAGATCTCTCAAGAAAAATTACGCTGTTATCCCTAAAGTAACTTATTTTATTAATTTAAAATAAAAATTTTAAGATCAAAAAATAAATAAAACAATTATTTTTGATTTTTTTAAATATTAAAGAATTTAATAAATCTTTAAATCACCCCAATCAAATATAATTTAATTATAAAATTATTAAATTTCTATAAAATAAAAATAAAAAATTATATAAAGCTTTATAGGGTCTTATCGTCTTTTTTAATTATTTTAATTTTTTTATTAAAATAACAAATTCAATAAAATTTAATTTAATAAAGTTTATTTTTTATTAAACCTTTCATTCTAGTTTCCAATTAAAAAACTAATTATTATGCTACCTTTGTACAGTCAAAATACTGCAGCTCTTTAATAAAATCAGTGAGCAGGTTATATTTTATAAAAATTTTAAAAAACAATGTTTTTGATAAACAATTAAAAATAAAAATTTGCCGAATTCATAAAATTAAAATTAAAAATTTAAATTTTTTAAAAATTATTTTTTAAATTAATTTAAATTTAAATATAAATTTTAAAAACTATAAAATTTATTTTAAATAAATGTAAATTAAAAATTTTTTAAATCTACTAATTTAATAATAATTTCAATATTATAAAAATTTTAATAATTTTTTAAATAAAAATTTTAAAAATAAATAAAAAATTGATTTAGTAAATTTTAAAAATTAATCAATTAATTATTAATTAATTAAATTTATTTAATTTACCCTATATCTATTAATTAAAACATTTTAATTAAAAATATCTATTTTTAAGATTATTTATAAAATTATAATATTTTTTACTTAAATTTTAAATAAAAATTTTATTATTTAAAAATTATTTATTTTAAAGCTCAACCCTTAAAATATTTTTATAAAATAATAAAATATTATTAAAAATTAATAAATTTTATTTTTTATAATTAAATTTAATTTATTTCTTTAAAAATTATATAACTTTTAAAACATTAACTTTTAATTTTTTAAAATTTTTTCTATTATATTTTTTTCACAACAAAAATAAAAAAATTTTAAATTTTTAAAATTATAAATAAATCTAAATTTAAATTTTATTTTTAAATTAATCCTGATACACAAGGAACAAAAAACTAATTTTTCTTTTTTTTAATTAAATTAATTCTATTTCAAAATTCATTTTCATTACTATTTACTATAAATATTTTCTTATTTTTTTTTTCTTACTAAAACATAAAAATTACTTTTATTAATTAAAATTTTCCTTTTAAAAAATTATTTTAAAAAATAATTTAAAAATTTTTATTATTATATTAAATTTAAAATTATTACAATAATATTATTAAACAAAAAATTTAAAATTTTTTATTAAATTATTAATTTTCAATTTAAAATGATTTGCACAAATTTCTTTTTAATGTAAATAAAAAACTTTACTATTTAAGCTTTAAATTGATTTCTAGAAACATTTTCCAATATTTCTACTATGTTACGACTTGTTTCATATAAATTTTTTATTAATGAAAATGACGGGCAATATGTACATATTTTAAAACTTAAATCAATTAATTTTTATTAATTAATTTACTATTAAATCCAATTTCATAATTAAATTTCATTAATTAATCCAAAAATAACTTTCATTGTAATTCATTTCCTTCTTTATTATAAACTACACCTTGATTTAACATATTTTAAATAATTTTTAACTTTTGAATTTTAATTTATTTTTTAATATATTCTGATGATAACGATATATAAATTAAATTTAATAATTAAATAAAGTTAAATTTTTGTGGATTATCAATTATAGAACAAATTCCTCTAATCAGAATAAAATACCGCCAAATTTATTAAATTTTAATTATTTTAATTTTTAATCCCTTATATTTTAATTTTATTTAAAAGAATAATAGAGTATCTAATTCTAGTTTCAATCTAATTTTTTTAAGATTTTAAACTTAAAAATTAACTTTTATAAAAAAATTAATTAAATTTTAAATTTCACTTAAAAATTAATTTTTATTTTTAATTTTTTTTATTTATTACTTTTTATAATAACATAATTCAATTTTAATTTTTGTTTAACCGCAATTGCTGGCACAAAATTTATTATTAAAGATTTATAATAACTAAAATTAACTTTTATTAAAATTTATTAATATTAATTACTACTATTTTATTTAAATTTCATAAAATTTATTTAAAATTTTATTTTTAATTTATATATTTATATGTAAAATTTTATTTTATTGAATTTTAAAACAAAAATTTTTTTTAAAAAAAGTAAAATAAAAATTTTTTTAAAAATTTATTTTTTAAAATTTTTGTTTTTTATTTTATAAAATATATTTTTTTTAACATTATAAAAATTAATAAATAATATTTTTTAGTTTTTTTTTTTTTTTTTTATATATAATTTTTATAAATAAAATTATTATTTTATTATTTAATAAAAATTTAATTTAAATTTTAGAGTTATTCTATTATTTATATATTATATTTGTATATTATGTTTATTATATAATTTTCAATAAAAATTTAATTTAAATTTTAGAGTTATTCTATTATTTATATATTATATTTGTATATTATGTTTATTATATAATTTTCAATAAATTTTTCAATTATTATTATTTTTTAATTTTTAAATAATAATTTTAAATAATTTATTATTAATTTATATTTTAATAAATTTTAAAAAATAAATTTTTTTTAAAAATTTTTGTAATAATAAATTTTATAAAATT